GTTAATGTAGCTTAATATACCAAAGCAAGGCACTGAAAATGCCTAGACGAGTCAACATACTCCATAAACACAAAGGTTTGGTCCCAGCCTTCCTATTAGTTGTCAGTAAGATTACACATGCAAGTAACCGCATACCAGTGAGAATGCCCTCTAAATTATCTAATCAAAAGGAGCAGGCATCAAGCACGCTAGACAGCAGCTCTCCACGCCTTGCTAAACCACACCCCCACGGGATACAGCAGTGATAAAACTTAAGCAATAAACGAAAGTTCGACTAAGCTATACTGAAACAAGGGTTGGTAAATTTCGTGCCAGCCACCGCGGTCATACGATTAACCCAAACTAATACAAAACGGCGTAAAGTGTGTTTTAGAGCATCAAAAAATAAGGTTAAATTTTATCCAAGCCGTAAAATGCCCTAGCTAAAACAAAATAACCCACGAAAGTGACTTTAATACCCTAAGAACACGACAACCAAGACTCAAACTGGGATTAGATACCCCACTATGCTTGGTCATAAACTTAAATGATTTATGAACAAAATCACTCGCCAGAGTACTACAAGCAACAGCTCAAAACTCAAAGGACTTGGCGGTGCTTAAAACCCATCTAGAGGAGCCTGTTCTACAATCGATAAACCCCGATAAACCTCACCACCCCTTGCTAATTCAACCTATATACCGCCATCCCCAGCAAACCCTATCAAGGTCACAAAGTAAGCACAAACATTTAGCATAAAAACGTTAGGTCAAGGTGTAGTCCATGGGGTGGAAAGAAATGGGCTACATTTTCTAATGACAGAACAACATCTCACCACAACCCCTATGAAATTTAGAGGCCAAAGGAGGATTTAGTAGTAAACCGAGAATAGAGAGCTCGATTGAATAAGGCCATGAAGCACGTACACACCGCCCGTCACCCTCCTCCACTCTTATACAATCAATCCCTAATCACGAAAAACATAACACAAGAGGAGACAAGTCGTAACAAGGTAAGCATACTGGAAAGTGTGCTTGGAAAAAATCAAAGTGTAGCTTAAGCCCAAAGCATCCGGCCTACACCCGAAAGACTTCACGATTGACGTGACCACTTTGAAACCAAAGCTAGCCTAATTTTCTATACCCCCAATAAATCTACAAACCCAACTAAAACATTCACCAATAATAACTAATAGTATAGGAGATAGAAACTTCGCCCAGCGCTATAGAAAAAGTACCGCAAGGGAAAGATGAAAGAGCACCTCAAAGTTCATAAAAGCAAAGCTTACCCCTTGTACCTTTTGCATAATGACCTAACTAGAACAATCTGACAAAAAGAATTTAAGCCAGAACACCCGAACCAAACGAGCTACTCACGAATAATTACCTAAGAACCAACTCATCTATGTAGCAAAATAGTGAGAAAATTCATGAGTAGAGGTGAAAAGCCTAACGAGCTTGGCGATAGCTGGTTACTCAGAAAAGAATTTCAGTTCAGCCTCAAGTTAACCTAAAGTGACTCACCAAACCCCCTGTTAATTTGAACGTTAGTCTAAAGAGGGACAGCTCTTTAGAATAAGCTACAACCTTCAGTAGAGAGTAACCAAACCTCAACCCACAGTTGGCCTAAAAGCAGCCACCAATCAAGAAAGCGTTCAAGCTCAATGCATAATACATTTTAATTTCTAAACCATACAACAACTCCTACCAAATAACTGAGTTATTCTATTACTAAATAGAAGCAATACTGTTAATATAAGTAACAAGAATCTTCATTCTCCCAGCACAAGCTTATACCAGACCGGATGCCCACTGGTAATTAACAACAAAATAAAACTACTCACCCCACAAACCCGTTACTAAAAAACATTGTTAACCCAACACAGGCGTGCACCAAGGAAAGATTAAAAAAAGTAAAAGGAACTAGGCAAACCTAACCCCGCCTGTTTACCAAAAACATCACCTCCAGCATTACCAATATTGGAGGCACTGCCTGCCCAGTGACACACGTTTAACGGCCGCGGTATCCTGACCGTGCAAAGGTAGCATAATCACTTGTCCTCTAACTAAGGACTAGAATGAACGGCCACACGAGGGTTAAACTGTCTCTTACTTTCAATCAGTGAAATTGACCTTCCCGTGAAGAGGCGGGAATATATCAATAAGACGAGAAGACCCTATGGAGCTTAAATTAATTAGCCCAAATAAGTATACCCAAATACCCAATAAAGGTATAAATAATTACTACCCCTGAGCTAAAAATTTCGGTTGGGGTGACCTCGGAGCATAACTAAACCTCCGAATAATCCAGCTTAGATATTACCAGTCGAGGCATTAACAAATCAACTGATCCAAATTAGCTTGATCAACGGAACAAGTTACCCTAGGGATAACAGCGCAATCCTATTATAGAGTTCATATCGACAATAGGGTTTACGACCTCGATGTTGGATCAGGACACCCCAGTGGTGCAACCGCTACTAACGGTCCGTTTGTTCAACGGTTAAAGTCCTACGTGATCTGAGTTCAGACCGGAGCAATCCAGGTCGGTTTCTATCTATTTACAATTTCTCCCAGTACGAAAGGACAAGAGAAATAAAGCCAACTCAACAGAGTGCTCTCAGCTTTAACAGATGATAAACTCTTAATCTAATAACCTACTCCATATCCTACCCAAAACAAGGGCTTATTAAGATGGCAGAGCCCGGCAATTGCATAAAACTTAAAACTTTAGACCCAGAGGTTCAACTCCTCTTCTTAATATTCATGTTTGCTATCAACCTCCTTCTACTAATTATCCCAATTATCGTAGCCATAGCCTTCTTTACATTAGTCGAACGAAAAATCCTAGGCTATATACAACTCCGCAAAGGCCCCAACACCGTGGGCCCACACGGCCTACTTCAACCCTTCGCCGATGCAGTAAAACTATACACTAAAGAGCCCTTACGCCCCCTAGCTTCCTCAACATTACTCTACATCACTGCACCAACACTAGCCCTATCCATTGCACTTACTATATGAACTCCTCTACCTATACCATTCCCACTGATTAACTTGAATATAGGACTTCTATTTATCTTAGCCACATCAAGTCTAGCCGTATACTCAATTCTTTGATCAGGCTGAGCATCCAACTCCAAGTACGCCTTAATTGGTGCCCTACGAGCGGTAGCCCAAACAATCTCATATGAAATTACCCTAGCCATTATTTTACTTTCAGTCCTCCTGATAAATGGGTCATTCACCCTATCTACCCTTATTACAACTCAAGAATACCTCTGACTTATCATTCCATCCTGACCCTTAACCATGATATGATTCATTTCCACCCTAGCAGAAACAAACCGAGCCCCCTTCGACCTAACAGAAGGAGAATCCGAACTAGTATCGGGTTTCAACGTAGAATATGCCGCAGGCCCCTTTGCCCTATTCTTCATGGCAGAGTATACCAACATCATCATAATAAATGCCCTAACAACAACGCTCTTCCTAGGAACACTATACAAACCCAACATACCGGAAACATATACAACAAATTTCATTACCAAAACCCTCCTATTAACATCACTATTTCTATGAATTCGAGCATCATACCCACGATTCCGATATGATCAACTTATACATCTACTATGAAAAAATTTCCTCCCACTAACACTGGCACTATGCATATGGTATATTTCTCTTCCAATTCTAATATCATATATCCCCCCACAAATATAGAAATATGTCTGATAAAAGAGTTACTTTGATAGAGTAAATAATGGAGGTTTAACCCCTCCTATTTCTAGAATTGCAGGCCTTGAACCTACTCTTAAGGATTCAAAATCCATCGTGCTACCAACATACACCCTATTCTATAATAGTAAGGTCAGCTAAACAAGCTATCGGGCCCATACCCCGAAAATGTTGGTTTATACCCTTCCCATACTAATCAACCCCATTACCCTCTTATTAATCATGATCACAATCTTTGCAGGAACTCTACTAACAATAGTCAGCTCACACTGACTCCTAATATGAATTGGTTTAGAGATCAATATACTAGCCATCATTCCAATTCTAATGAAAAACTATAAACCTCGATCAACAGAAGCAGCCACAAAGTACTTTCTTATACAAGCAACAGCCTCCATACTACTAATATTTACTATTCTACTTAACGCCACATACTCCGGACAATGAAATATCACCAACACCCACAATCAATTTACCCCCATCACAATTACCATCGCATTATCAATAAAACTGGGAGTAACTCCATTCCACTTTTGAGTCCCTGAAGTCACACAAGGTATTTCACTATTAGCAGGAATGCTCCTCCTGACATGACAAAAACTAGCCCCCATTTCCATCATGCTCCAAATCCACCCATGAATAAACCTAAATATTCTTCTATTAATTGCCCTCCTATCAATTCTAGTGGGAGGGTGAGGAGGCCTAAATCAAACACAACTACGAAAAATCCTCGCCTATTCATCTATCGCTCATATAGGCTGAATAATAGCTATTCTTATATTCTGCCCCTCCCTCACAATACTGAACCTACTAATTTACTTAGCATTAACCATCGTCATATTCACTACTCTAAACCTCAACACAAGTACCACTGTATTAACGCTATCAAACCTATGAAACAAAACCCCAATAATCACCTTAACAACTATAATTGCCCTACTATCCCTCGGAGGACTTCCCCCACTTACAGGCTTCCTACCTAAGTGAATAATTATCCAAGAGTTATCAAAAAACAGTAACATCATCATAGTTATAATCATAGCCATTATAGCATTACTAAATTTATATTTTTATATACGACTAATCTACAACACCTTCCTAACACTATTTCCCACATTTAACAACATAAAAATAAAATGACAATTTCAAACCACAAATCAAACCCGACTCATACCACCCCTAATCATTCTATCTACCCTATCCCTCCCTCTAGCACCAACCTTTTCAACTCTGTATTAGAAATTTAGGTTATATAGACCAAGAGCCTTCAAAGCCCTAAGAAAGCAGACACATGCTTAATTTCTGTATATTAAGGGTTGCAAGAATCTATCCTACATCAACTGAATGCAAATCAATTACTTTAACTAAGCTAAACCCTCAACTAGATTGATGGGCTCCAACCCCATGAAAATTTAGTTAACAGCTAAATACCTTAATCAACTGGCTTCAATCTACTTCTCCCGCCTTCCAAGGAGAAAAAAAGGCGGGAGAAGCCCCGGCAGAATTGAAGCTGCTTCTTTGAATTTGCAATTCAATATGTTAAGTCACCTCAGGGCCTGGTAAAAAGAGGAATTCCTCTGTCTTTAGATTTACAGTCTAATGCTTACTCAGCCATTCTACCTATGTTCATCAACCGATGATTCTACTCAACAAACCACAAAGATATTGGAACCCTCTACCTATTATTTGGAGCTTGAGCAGGAATAGTAGGAACGGCCCTTAGTCTTCTTATCCGAGCTGAACTTGGTCAACCAGGAACTTTACTGGGTGATGATCAGATCTATAATGTGATCGTAACAGCTCATGCTTTTATTATAATTTTCTTCATGGTCATGCCCATCATAATTGGAGGCTTTGGGAACTGACTCGTACCCTTAATGATCGGTGCCCCTGATATAGCGTTCCCACGAATAAACAACATAAGCTTCTGACTCCTTCCACCATCATTCCTACTCCTTCTTGCCTCCTCAATAGTAGAAGCAGGCGCGGGAACAGGATGAACAGTATACCCTCCTCTAGCCGGAAATTTGGCCCACGCAGGGGCATCCGTAGATTTAACAATTTTCTCTTTACACCTAGCAGGAGTATCCTCTATCTTAGGGGCTATCAACTTTATTACAACGGTAGTAAATATGAAATCCCCAGCCATGTCGCAGTATCAAACCCCCTTATTTGTGTGATCCGTAATAATCACTGCTGTTCTTTTACTATTATCTTTACCTGTCCTGGCGGCAGGAATCACAATGTTATTAACAGACCGTAACCTTAATACAACTTTTTTTGATCCTGCAGGAGGTGGCGACCCCATCCTATACCAACACTTATTTTGATTCTTCGGGCACCCCGAAGTTTACATCTTAATTCTTCCAGGCTTTGGCATAATCTCTCATATCGTTACATACTACTCAGGCAAAAAAGAACCCTTTGGTTATATAGGTATGGTTTGAGCTATAATATCCATCGGTTTCCTGGGCTTTATCGTATGGGCTCATCATATATTTACTGTGGGTATAGATGTTGACACCCGAGCATACTTTACATCAGCCACTATAATCATTGCTATCCCTACCGGAGTAAAAGTTTTCAGCTGATTGGCCACACTCCACGGGGGTAGCATCAAGTGATCACCCGCTATGCTGTGAGCCCTAGGTTTCATCTTCTTATTTACAGTAGGGGGCTTAACAGGAATCGTCCTCGCCAACTCATCACTGGACATCGTTCTTCACGATACATATTATGTAGTAGCACACTTCCATTATGTGTTATCAATAGGAGCAGTCTTTGCTATCATAGGAGGATTTGTTCATTGATTCCCTCTATTTTCAGGCTATACATTAGATGATACCTGAGCTAAAATTCACTTTGCAATTATATTTGTAGGTGTGAACATAACATTTTTCCCACAACATTTTTTAGGTTTATCAGGAATACCCCGCCGTTACTCCGACTACCCTGATGCTTATACCATATGAAATATGATCTCATCAATCGGGTCTTTCATCTCCCTGACGGCAGTTATACTAATGGTTTTTATAGTCTGAGAAGCTTTTGCCTCAAAACGAGAAGTTCTAGCAGTAGAACTAACGCCAACAAACTTAGAATGACTCCACGGCTGTCCACCACCCTATCACACATTCGAAGAACCCGCCTACGTAAAATATAGCTAAGAAAGGAAGGAATTGAACCTCCTATAATTGGTTTCAAGCCAACCACATAGCCACTATGACTTTCTCCAACTAAGATATTAGTAAAATGATTACATAACCTTGTCAAGGTTAATTTACAGGTTAAACCCCTGTATATCTTAATGGCCCACCCAGTCCAACTAGGATTTCAAGATGCCGCCTCTCCTATCATAGAAGAACTTCTATATTTCCATGATCACACTCTGATAATTGTCTTCCTCATCAGTTCCTTGGTCCTCTACATTATTTCCCTTATACTCTCTACCAAACTTACTCACACAAGTACAGTGGATGCCCAAGAAGTAGAAACAGTATGAACTATTTTACCCGCAGTGATCCTAATTCTCATTGCCCTTCCATCTCTACGCATCCTATACATGATAGACGAAATTACTACGCCCTCCTTAACCCTTAAGACAATGGGCCATCAATGATACTGAAGCTATGAGTATACAGACTATGAAAATCTTTTCTTTGACTCATACATAATTCCTCTGTTAGATCTTAAACCCGGTGATCTCCGCTTACTTGAAGTCGACAACCGAGTTGCCCTGCCTACAGAAATATCAATCCGAATACTGGTATCCTCAGAAGACGTACTTCACTCATGGGCCGTACCTTCCTTAGGCGTAAAAACCGATGCCATCCCAGGACGCCTTAACCAAATCACTCTAATAACCTCTCGTCCAGGTATCTACTACGGCCAATGCTCGGAAATCTGTGGCGCAAACCACAGCTTCATACCAATTGTACTCGAGCTAGTCCCCCTAAAATACTTTGAAGAGTGACTGCTAAATATATTATAACTCACCGTGAAGCTAACAAGCATTAACCTTTTAAGTTAAAGACTGAAAGTCTAAATCTTTCCACAGTGATATGCCACAATTAGACACATCAACATGATTCGTAACAATCTCTTCCATAATCCTTACCCTATTTATTATCTTTCAACTAAAAGTCTCAAAACTCAATTATCCCTTAAAACTCACATCGAAACTCCTTAGCAGCCATAACCATATTAACCCTTGAGAGTCAAAGTGAACCAAAATTTATTCTCCTCTTTTATTACCCCAACAATCGTAGGAATCCCTGTCGTTATTCTCATCATCTTAGCCCCCAGTATTTTCTTCCCCTCCCCCTCCCGACTTATTGATAACCGCCTCACCTCCCTACAACAGTGACTGGTCCAACTAATGCTAAAACAACTAATAGCTACACACAACACTAAAGGACGAACCTGAGCTCTCATGTTAATTTCACTAATTCTGTTTATTAGCTCAACTAACCTACTAGGCTTATTACCCCACTCGTTTACCCCAACCCACACAACTTCAATAAACCTAGCTATAGCAATCCCCCTATGGGCAGCTACAATTATTACGGGTTTCCGTTACAAAATAAAAGCATCCCTAGCCCACCTCCTACCACAAGGAACGCCTACCCCACTCATTCCTATATTAATTATCATTGAAACTATTAGCCTTCTCATCCAACCCATAGCACTAGCCGTGCGACTAACAGCCAACATTACGGCAGGCCACCTACTCATACACCTAATTGGAGGGACCACCCTAGCATTAACCTCAATCAACCCTAACATCTCCCTAATCACGTTTATTATTCTTGTTTTGCTTACAGTCCTTGAGTTAGCCGTCGCCTTAATTCAGGCCTATGTATTTACCCTATTAGTAAGCCTTTACCTACATGATAACACCTAATGACCCACCAAACTCACGCTTACCATATGGTCAACCCTAGCCCCTGACCCCTTACAGGAGCCTTATCAGCACTCCTGATAACATCCGGTCTAATCATGTGATTTCACTTTAATTCAAACTATCTACTATCACTGGGATTACTAACTAACTTATTAACAATATATCAATGATGACGAGATGTCGTACGAGAGGGAACCTTCCAAGGCCATCACACCCCTATTGTCCAAAAAGGCCTCCGATATGGCATAATCCTATTTATCATCTCAGAAGTGTTCTTCTTTGCAGGCTTCTTCTGAGCCTTTTACCATTCAAGCTTAGCCCCTACTCCAGAACTTGGAAGCTGCTGACCCCCAACAGGCATTCACCCACTTAACCCCCTAGAAGTACCCCTACTTAACACAGCTGTGCTTCTAGCTTCAGGTGTATCTATCACCTGAGCCCACCATAGCTTAATAGAAGGTGATCGAACATATACACTCCAAGCCTTACTTACTACCATTCTCCTAGGTATTTACTTTACACTTCTCCAAACATCAGAGTATTTCGAAACACCCTTTACAATTTCAGATGGGATTTATGGATCAACATTTTTCATAGCAACAGGCTTCCATGGCTTACATGTCATTATCGGGTCCACTTTCCTCACCATTTGCTTCTTTCGCCAAATAAAATTTCACTTTACCTCCAACCACCACTTCGGCTTCGAGGCCGCAGCCTGGTACTGACACTTTGTTGATGTAGTATGACTGTTCCTATACGTCTCCATCTACTGATGAGGATCCTATTCTTTTAGTATCACTTAGTACAATTGACTTCCAATCAATTAGCTTCGGTGCAACCCGAAAAAGAATAATTAATCTCCCGCTAACCCTTGCAATTAACACCCTTATGGTTATAATTCTCGTAATAATTGCATTCTGACTACCACAACTGAACGTATACACGGAAAAATATAATCCCTACGAATGTGGGTTTGACCCTATAGGATCCGCCCGCCTACCATTCTCCATAAAATTTTTTCTGGTAGCAATTACATTTCTCCTCTTCGACCTAGAAATTGCCCTCCTCCTTCCACTCCCCTGAGCAACCCAAACAAACAATTTAAAGCTTATACTAACAACAGCCCTCGCATTAATTTCTATCCTAGCTGCAGGTCTCGCCTACGAATGGTTTCAAAAAGGACTTGAATGAGAAGAGTAACGTTGGTAATTAGTTTAAAACAAAACAAATGATTTCGACTCATTAGATTATGAACTCACATAATTATCATATGCCCTCAATCTTCACTAACGTTGCCTTAGCCTTTACTATGGCCCTGATAGGAATACTAGTATTTCGCTCACATCTAATGTCTTCCCTACTATGCCTAGAAGGCATAATGCTGTCTATATTCATTTTAAGTATTCTCTTCACCATAAACCTACACTTCACACTATCATTCATCATACCAATTCTCCTGCTAGTACTTGCAGCCTGTGAAGCAGCCATCGGTTTGGCCCTACTAGTAATAGTATCTAATACCTATGGATTAGACCATGTCCAGAACCTCAACCTCCTTCAATGCTAAAAATTATTATCCCAACAATTATACTACTACCAATAACATGATATTCTATCAACCCTATAGTCTGGATTAACGTTACTCTTCATAGCTTAACAATTAGCTTTACAAGCCTATCTCTCCTCAATCAGACTGACAACAACAGCAATAATTTCTCGTCAACCTTCTTTTCCGACCCATTATCGTCACCCCTCCTGACCCTGGCGATATGGTTGTTTCCCCTCACAATTATAGCAAGCCAATATCACCTCGCAAAAGAACCCTCAGAGCGAAAAAAACATTTCCTCTTTACCCTAATCTCTCTACAATTATTCCTAATTTTAACATTTACGGCCACCGAACTAATTATATTTTATATTCTATTTGAGGCCACACTAATTCCTACTCTCATCATCATCACCCGATGGGGTAACCAAACAGAACGACTAAATGCAGGCCTATACTTCCTATTCTATACCCTCATTGGGTCCTTACCACTACTTGTAGCACTATCTTTTATCCAAAACTACATGGGCACACTAAACCTTTTCATAATAACCTACTGAACCCAAGAATTAGCCAACTCATGATCCAGTGACCTGATATGGGTAGCATGCATTATAGCTTTTATAATCAAAATACCCTTATATGGTCTTCACCTATGATTACCAAAGGCCCACGTAGAAGCCCCCATTGCCGGATCTATAATCCTCGCAGCCATCCTTTTAAAACTAGGAGGATATGGAATAATACGCATTACTATTATCCTTGACCCCCTAACAAAATTTATAGCGTACCCCTTCCTTATAGTATGCCTATGAGGGATAGTCATAACAAGCTTAATTTGCCTACGACAGACAGACCTAAAATCACTTATCGCTTACTCATCAGTAAGTCATATAGCACTGGTAATTGTAGCTATTCTTATCCAAACACCATGAAGCTTTATAGGGGCAACAACCCTAATAATTGCACATGGCCTCACATCATCAATACTATTCTGCCTTGCCAACTCGAACTACGAACGTATTCATAGCCGAACAATACTCTTGGCACGAGGACTTCAATCCCTCCTTCCACTAATAAGCACTTGATGACTTCTTGCCAGCCTAACCAATTTAGCTCTACCACCATCTATTAACTTAGTCGGCGAATTATTTATTACCATAGCAACTTTCTCATGATCTAATATAACAATTATCTTAACAGGCCTAAATATACTAATCACTGCCACCTACTCACTATATATGCTAACAATAACACAACGAGGCGAACCCCTATACCACGCACATAACTTCAACCCCTCTCTCACGCGAGAAAACGCTCTAATATCCATACATGTTTTTCCTCTTCTCCTTCTCACCCTAAACCCCAAAATCCTTATGGGACCTACGTACTGTAGATGTAGTTTAAACAAAACGCTAAACTGTGAATTTAGATATAGGAATTTGAAACCCCCTTATCTACCGAGAGAGAATGTAAGAACTGCTAATTCTACACACCATACATAAAAATATGGCTCCCTCAACTTTTAAAGGATAGAAGTTATCCATTGGCCTTAGGAGCCAAAAAATTGGTGCAACTCCAAATAAAAGTAATTAATTTATTTTCCTCCTTCACTCTAATTACACTAACAATTCTAATATACCCTATCATGACAAACCTCATAAACATTCACAAAAACACCCCCTACACACTCCACGTAAAACTAATCACTACCTATGCCTTTCTTACCAGTCTCATTCCAGCCACACTATTTACTTTCTCACAACAAGAAACAATCGTATCCAACTGACACTGAATAACCATCCAAACCCTGAAACTAACCATTAGCCTAAAAATAGACTACTTTTCAGTGTTATTTATTCCAGTAGCATTACTCATTACTTGATCTATTATAGAATTCTCAACATGATATATACAATCAGACCCAAACATCAACCTATTCTTTAAGTACCTTCTCCTATTCCTAATTACTATACTAATCCTAGTAACCGCCAACAACCTATTTCAACTGTTCATCGGATGAGAAGGCGTTGGCATCATATCCTTCCTTCTAATCAGCTGATGGTACGGACGAGCTGATGCAAATACAGCAGCCCTCCAAGCCATTATTTACAACCGTATTGGAGATATTGGATTTATCCTATCCATAGCATGATTCTTAATACACTCAAATACGTGAGAACTCCAACAGATATTTATGCTCAACCACAGCCCAAACTTGGTCCCATTAATAGGTTTACTCCTTGCAGCCACCGGAAAATCTGCTCAATTCGGACTTCACCCATGACTACCATCAGCAATAGAAGGTCCCACCCCAGTCTCAGCCCTACTTCACTCCAGCACAATAGTGGTAGCAGGAATTTTCCTCTTAATCCGATTTCATCCCATAACAGAAACCAATAACACAGTCCGAACCCTTATATTATGCCTAGGCAGCATTACCACACTATTCACAGCAATATGTGCTCTCACACAAAACGACATCAAAAAAATCGTAGCCTTCTCCACCTCGAGCCAACTGGGCTTGATAATGGTTACTTTAGGTATTAACCAACCCCATCTAGCTTTTCTCCATATCTGCAACCACGCCTTCTTTAAAGCCATACTATTTATATGCTCCGGCTCTATCATCCATAACCTAAACAACGAACAAGATATCCGAAAAATGGGAGGCCTACTCAAGACCATACCCTTTACAGCCTCCTCCCTCATCATCGGAAGCCTCGCACTTACGGGCATACCCTTCTTAACAGGTTTTTACTCAAAGGACCTTATCATCGAAACTATAAATATATCTAATGCCAACGCCTGAGCCCTAACAATCACACTCATTGCAACCTCCTTAACCGCTGTCTACAGTATTCGGATCATCTTTTACGTATTAATAAAACAACCACGATTTACAGCTTCACCCACAATTAACGAAAATAACCCCCTACTAATTAACTCAATTAAACGCCTAGCGATCGGCAGCATCTTCGCCGGATTCCTCCTATCCAGTAATATTCTCCCCATAACCACTCCTCAAATAACAATGCCCACCTATCTAAAATCAATAGCCCTAGTTGTAACTATCCTAGGATTTATCCTAGCAATAGAACTGAGCCTTACAACGAACAACCTAAAACTTAAATTACCCTCTCAAGCACTCAAATTCTCAAACATACTGGGGTTTTTCCCAAATATTATCCATCGCTCGACTCCTCTATACAAACTTATCACAAGCCAAAATACAGCATCCCTCCTACTAGACCTAATCTGATTAGAAAAAAGCATACCAAAAAATATATCCCAACTACAATTGTTATTCTCCAAAACAATCTCAAACCAAAAAGGCCTAATCAAGCTATATTTCCTATCCTCCCTCATATCAACACTCCTAGCTCTCCTACTCATCATCTAACCCTTGTTCGAATAATCTCAATAACAATTAATACACTAACAAATAAAGATCAACCCGCAACAACCATAAATCAGTTAACATAATTATAAAGAGCGGCCACCCCCAAAGAATCCTCACGAACAGTACTAATCTCCTTACCTGTAAAGACAACTCAATCTTCCAAATCATCTAAACCAACCACCACCTCAAAGCTATCCTGCCCTACTACCCAGACCACCACCAACAACTCCATGATTAAACCCATCAACAATGACCCTCAAACAATAACACTAGAACCCCAAGTCTCTGGATATTCCTCAGTAGCCATAGCCGTAGTATAACCAAACACCACCAACATACCTCCCAAATAAACTAAAAACACCATTAAACCCACAAAAGAACCCCCAAAACCTATAATAATAATACACCCCACGGCCCCACTAACAACAAGTCCAACACCCCCATAAATGGGAGAAGGTTTTGACGAAAAACTTATAAAACCCAAAACAAAGATAACACTTAACAAAAACATTACATAAGTCATAGTTTCTACATGGATCTAGACCATGACCAATGACATGAAAAATCATCGTTGTACTTCAACTACAAAAACACAAATGACCAACATTCGAAAAAATCACCCCCTTATAAAAATTATTAACAGCTCATTTATTGATCTCCCCACACCACCTAACATTTCTTCTCTATGAAACTTCGGCTCCCTATTAGGAGCTTGCTTGACCATCCAAATCATTACAGGCCTATTCCTTGCCATACACTACACAGCAGATACAACAACTGCATTTTCCTCCGTAACCCATATCTGCCGAGACGTAAACTACGGTTGAACCATCCGCTATCTTCACGCTAACGGAGCATCTATATTCTTTCTATGCCTATTCATTCACGTAGGCCGCGGCCTGTACTACGGTTCCTTTGCCCTACTAGAAACCTGAAATATCGGTATTATACTGCTATTTTCAGTGATAGCTACAGCCTTCATAGGCTACGTCCTCCCATGAGGACAAATATCATTCTGAGGTGCTACAGTAATCACAAATTTACTCTCAGCAATCCCCTATATTGGCACCAATCTAGTAGAATGAATCTGGGGTGGCTTCTCCGTTGGCAAACCCACTCTAACCCGATTCTTCGCACTCCACTTTATCTTACCTTTCATCATTTCAGCCCTAGCTATAATTCACCTTCTCTTCCTACACGAAACAGGGTCTAATAATCCACTAGGTACATCCTCAAACTCTGATAAAATCCCATTTCACCCCTACTACACTACCAAAGATTTCCTAGGGCTCCTACTCCTTATCCTACTACTTATAACACTGACACTCTTCTGTCCAGACCTATTAGGAGACCCTGACAACTACACCCCAGCAAACCCCCTCAATACACCACCCCATATCAAACCAGAATGATATTTCCTCTTTGCCTATGCCATCCTACGATCTATCCCTAACAAACTTGGAGGAGTAGTAGCCTTAATCCTGTCCATTTTAATTCTAGTAATCATTCCTTTCCTTCAACCCAACAAACAACAAACCATAATATTTCGTCCCCTAAGCCAACTCTTATTCTGAGTCCTAGTAGCGGACTTACTCACCCTTACATGAATTGGAGGGCAACCCGTAGAAAACCCCTTCATTAACATCGGACAAATAGCATCCATCCTATACTTCTCTCTTATAGTCTTTATCATGCCAGTAACATGTCTCGTCGAAAACAAAATACTAAAATGAAGAGCCCTTGTAGTATATTTATTACCCCGGCCTTGTAAGCCAGAAAATGGAGTATTGCTTCCCCAGGGCAACCTCAAGGAAGAAGTGTCGCACCTCACCCTCAGCACCCAAAGCTAAGATTCTACATAAACTATTCCTTGCCAGACTACTACCACTATATTTTTCTCTCGCTATGTAATTCGAGCATTGCATGCTCCCCCCCATACCAACAGACTACAGTTCTCCTCGTGAGAGCCCCTCCACCGGCCTATGTATATCGTGCATAAAGCTCTTGTCCACATGCATATAAGCAGGTACATATATATTTATATAGTACATAGGACATCTATATGTATTATCCACATTAAGTTCTTTTCCCTACGGATATTCTTGAGTGATTGTCTCTCTTGATCTTACATGAGTGCATGTCACTATTGATCGGACATGATACATTGATCTATTGATCGGACACCTGCGCATCAGGTTTCGTAATCCTTGTCAACACGGATATCCCCTTCCACCCTACTAGGGCCTCTACCATCCTCCGTGAAACCAGCAACCCGCCCGCATAATGCCCCTCTTCTCGCTCCGGGCCCATAAAACTTGGGGGTGACTAGACTGAAACTATACCTGGCATCTGGTTCTTACTTCAGGGCCATATCAATATACCCGCCCACTCGTTCCCCTTAAATAAGACATCTCGATGGATTAGTTACTAGATAACCCGTGATTAGTCATAACTGAACTGTCAGGCCTCTGGTATCTTTTAATTTTCGGGGGATGCAGGGACTCACCATGGCCTACGCCGAAAACCGGCCGGCCTGCGCCCAGACCATTGATTGTAGCTGGACTTAACATGTACATTCTTTACCCTCATAATTATCACAAGGTGGCTATTTAATTCATGCTCGAAGGACATAATCAATTTTAACACACATATGCGCGTGCACCGACACGCGTGTATTTGTACGTGAACTCACATCTACGCCCACATGTCAGTGTTGCGCGCGCGTATACACGTATACACGTATACACGTATACACGTATACACGTATACACGTATACACGTATACACGTATACACGTATACACGTATACACGTATACACGTATACACGTATACACGTATACACGTATACACGTATACACGTATACACGTATACACGTATACACGTATACACGTATACACGTATACACGTATACACGCATGCGTTATTATATACCCAGTATCCAAGACAAACCCCCCTACCCCCCATCCTAGCCTTCACAGATTCTTGGTACTCTGCTCTTGCCAAACCCCAAAAACAAGAACTTCCCGCACTGTTACTTAACTAGAACTTTGCAGATACTTATAACTTTGCCTGACCACGACAAACCAATAGAAAGATATTCACTCTACGTAAGATGCCAATAATTTACGCTGATACCAGCGTAGTAGTTTAATCCATCCTTTTTCCAAAAAGAACCCCTTTTAATCAATTGGAGATCCAATAATTCCCTTCACCAAAACAACAAATATCCTACCCAATTCTAGATATATTCATATCTTAGCATCTACCCTTACCCAAAAGTCCAA